TATTCAATTTAATAAGTTCAAGTTAAAGTAAAAAAGTCAAAGTAAAAGGCGTTTTCATTATAAGCTAAGATTACTCATCGTTATAAAATAAGTAAAAAAAAAAAATGGATTCGTTGATACAATAAAAAAACGATCCAAATAGGGATGATTTTGCAATTTTAGCCCATAGTGATTCAAAGAAAGTTTCGTTTTTAATTAAGTTCTAAAACAATTCCTTTGTTTTTTATAATTATTTATTATTTATATTTCAAATTTTCAAATTCATTAATAATATTCTATATATTATAGATTAAATATTGGTTATTTAGTATTGGTTATTAGTTTACTCAACTCAAGAGTTGCTCAATGAATCTGTTGATTCGAAATTTTGAGATGGTTAGATGTCACAAATGATGAATTGATTTATTACTTATGTTACTCTATTTGTGGTAGGACTGCCGTATCTAATTATAATAGTAAGTTTCTAATTCTAATAATTAGAATAATTGATGAATCAAAAACTTTAATTTTCAATTGAACTTATCCTTTCTCTTTCAATTGGTATTTTTGTTTATCTTCTTCTCTTTTCTTTTAAAAATTGAAATTTAGGGAAGTGCTTTATAAACATATGTATAAAAATACGATATTTCATTTAGTCCCTTCATGCCTACTATAACTAGTTATTTCGGTTTTTTACTAGCAGCTTTGACTATAACCTCAGTTCTATTTATCGGTCTAAACAAGATACGACTTATTTGAAATTAATTGAATGAACAATTCATAAAAAAAATTCTTCTGTGGTAGTTCATATATTCTATAGTTTCTTGCCGTGCCAATTTTCAATTCTTGGTCATTGAGATTCATGGGTAATACCGATTAATATATAAGGATAGATATTACCTCTCCCTTTCACCTTTCAAAGAAATTGAAATGATTGAAGTTTTTCTATTTGGAATCGTCTTAGGTCTAATTCCTATTACTTTGGCTGGATTATTTGTAACTGCATATTTACAATATAGACGTGGTGATCAATTGGACCTTTGATTAATTACCATCTCCTCTTTTTTGATTGACCTCCTACTTTCTTTAATCTACAGGAGGTCAAATTCAGATTGCTGTTCAATTATTTCAGTTCAGTATTGTTTTCGACCTAACAAATCACAAGAATCTAATCACGCTCTGTAGGATTTGAACCTACGACATCGGGTTTTGGAGACCCACGTTCTACCGAACTGAACTAAGAGCGCTTTATTATCACAATAAATATTTTGTGACCTAACCCGTCTTGGATATATATACTATACATAAATAAGAAAATGAAAGATTGATTATGTATATCCAATTTTAATCAATCTCAATTGACCCCCCGTTACTGTTCATAATATAAGTAATAGGTAGGGATGACAGGATTTGAACCCGTGACATTTTGTACCCAAAACAAACGCGCTACCGAGCTGCGCTACATCCCTTTTAATTAATTGGTCTACAGTGTCATTGTAGAGAATCCCTGTCTTGTTTTCCACATCTTTATTTCTTTCAGTGATATACCCAATTCTCTTGTCATTTCTTACTTTTTTTTTATCTCATATCATATAACATATAATAGACTTATATTATATATGGACTAAAATATGTACTAAAGAAATATGAAACCCACCGTAAAAAAATGAATATTTTCGGGAATTCTCAGACATAAAGGGACGTACTTTTTTTTGTTTTAAGAAAAGGAATAGCTACTGAATCGTTGTACATTTCCATTTGTATTAGGGATTCTGCGTACAAATCTAAGTGTCAGTCATTAACTACATATACACATCTGGTCATATATGTATTAGCATTATGTATTCCAAATTGTAATAAAATTACAATAACAAATAAAAAAGAAGGAGGATTTTAAATGCGAAATCTAAAAACATACCTTTCCGTGGCACCGGTAGTAAGTACTCTATGGTTTGGGTCTTTAGCAAGTTTATTGATAGAGATCAATCGTTTATTTCCGGATGCGTTGATATTCCCGTTTTTTTCATTATAGTAATTGTATAGTAATTGAGATGGGAAGGGGTGAAGAAAATTAGAGATACAATCAAATATCTGTGACTAATCCCTCCCCTTCTCTTATGTTTTTTTTTATAATTAAAAGAAATTCGAAAAAAAAAATAAAAGCGGGTTCACCCTAGTCAAACGTCAAACTAAGAACTCGGGTTTCCAGGCCCAAAATTCAATTAATTAATAATAGAGTAAGAAATAAAATGGAATAGCTGTGGCAGGGCAACAATATCATACAAGATAATTCAATGAAAAAGAAAAATTAACTAAAATACTGTACAGCGATTCTAATTCTAAATTCTAATTCTAAATTATAAATATTTAGTTAGAAATCATTATAATACTTAATTATTACTAGATTGCAACGAAATCTTTCATAATTGTATTTCGAGTTAGTAACTTCTATTTTTTTTCTTCCTTTCTTCTTCAGATCGGAAAATAGAAAAATAGAAGAGTTGAGTCAATCAAAAATCCAAAGGAGGGTCATGGCCAAAGGTAAAGATGCCCGAGTAACAATTATTTTGGAATGTACCAGTTGTGTTCGAAACCGCGTTAATAAGGAATCAACGAGCATTTCCCGATATATTACTCAAAAAAATCGACATAATACACCTAGTCGATTGGAATTGAGAAAATTCTGTCCCTCTTGTTACAAACATACTATTCACGGGGAGATAAAGAAATAGATCGAACCGATCGCTCGCGTGTCCGACTTTTATATTCCAGGGAAGACGAAAAACGACATATTATATATAACAGATCATATATTATATTTATTTAAATATAAACAAAACAAAGCAATCCTATTTTTTTTTATTCGAAATCATTTTATTTATTTTCGATCCGATCAAAATAGCATTAGGGTTTTCGGGACAAGGAATAAAAAACCATGGATAAATCCAAGCGACTCTTTCTTAAATCTAAGCGATCTTTTCGTAGGCGTTTGCCCCCGATACAATCGGGGGATCGAATTGATTATAGAAACATGAGTTTAATTAGTAGATTTATTAGTGAACAAGGAAAGATATTATCTAGACGGGTGAATAGATTGACTTTAAAACAACAACGATTAATTACTATTGCTATAAAACAAGCCCGTATTTTAGCTTTGTTACCCTTTCTTAATAATGAGAAAGAGTTTGAAAGAAGCGAGTCAACTCCTAGAACTCCTGGTCTTAGAATTAAAAAAAAATAGGCTTGCTCTTCTTCAATTGAATCAAAATAAAATTCCAATCCGAATTCAAATGCAAATTGATGATTTGTTCAAAAGATCTGAAAATTCAAATTTTATTGTTGTGTCGTAAGAAAAAAAAAGGAATTGGGGAAGAAAAATCAATCTTTTTTTATTGAACGTATTTGTTCATTGTGATAACTTTATCATATTATATCCTATTTTATCATACTAATTTATACTCTACTTTCCCAAGCGCATTTGCCAGGGAACTCCATTTAAAACATTTCACTGGATTTCATTTATTTCAATCTCCTTATCTTATTTTAAGATCTCATTGGAAATCATATAAAGACAATTCCTATTTAATATAGCTATTTGTGCAAGTATTTTACGATTAATAAGCAACTGCCTCTTATACAGATGGTGTATTAATTTACCATAACTATAGTATACCTTATTGGCTCGAATTACTGCATTTATCCGAGTGATCCACAAACGACGAAAATCTCTCTTTTGCCTACCTCTATCCTGATGAGCTGAAACCAAAGCTCTTATTTTCTGTTGAGTAATCGTTCGAGTAAGTCTTGAACGAGCCCCTCGAAAGCTTGATGCAAATAAACGAATTTTGGTTCTACGTCTTCGAGCTATATATCCTCGTTTAATTCTAGTCATTGAATAAATGAAACTTTGATGAATAACTAATTGATTTCTTTCAGTTATTTACTTTCCCTTTCCTAGTCTATTAATAACAAAACGGATTCTTCCAATGTATAAAATAAAAATTCCAATGGCTTTTGCTACTATAACCTTCCCGACCACGATTTTTTTCTTTTTTTTTCTTATTTCGAGGCGAGAAGCCTAGAAATAAGAAATTGTATTGATACTAGGTATCAAAAAAATATAGTAAATAAAAAAATAGTAAATAGAATATAGGTATAGTGGTTCCATCGTTTCTATGGTTACTTCTTAAACGGTGAGGTCCTCTCTATACACCGGAGCCTCGTCCCTCATTTAATTAATGTTATTGTTAAATTGTACAGTTCACACTCTTTGGCTCTACCTATACTATACTTATCCAGTAATAGGTCTTTCACAACGAGACCCACCTATACAGTAACGGTATTTAATTATGAAGATTAGCTGAGTAGCTGACCCTGTTAGTCCGTTCTTCTAAGAGTCAAGAGTAAGGGCATAATCTTTCTGCTTTTTAAATAGGATTTCCCTGCTTAATGAATACCATTTGCTACCAATAGGAAATTCTTTCTCATCTTAAATTCAAAGTGGAAATGATTGGATTTGTACCAATGGCAACCATAAATTAATTTGATACCACAATAGAAGGGTATGATAGATCTTTTTTTTATATTTTTAGCTATTTTAATTTTTTGTATAGTGAATGGGGGTCTTCCCTTCTACCCTATTCACAGGTACTGATCATTTATACCGGATTAATTGTTTTTGGCCTAGTCCATGATCTGAACGAGTCGCACATACACCCTAGTACATGTTCCTCGTCGCTGAGGACATCCCCCAAGAGCGGGGGATTTCGTGACATTTTTGATTGGCTGTCTTGTCTTTCTAATAAGTTGTTTAATAGTTGGCATGTTGAATCATATACATAATGGGCTGGTTTAGATCGATCCTAACCGGATAATTATGAATCATTTTTATATTAATGGATTCATAGAATATTATTGTATTAAACCTGGTAAGAAGATAAAATCTCAAATTGTATATTTGTGTGAAATTCCTCTTATTTTTTATTCAACCGCTACAAGATCAACAAGTCCGTGAGCTTGGGCTTCTGTTGCTGACATAAAAACATCTCTTTCCATGTCTTCGGAAATAACCCATAAGGATTTGCCCGTTCTTTGTACATAAACCCTTGTGATGGTTTCGCGTAGTTTCAGTAGTTCTTCCGCTTCCAGGATAAATTCTCCCGTCTGTGCCTCATAAAAAGAACTAGCAGGTTGATGGATCATTACCCTGATGATATAACATAATAAATAATTATTCTATCTCGCATGATGAAAGGCGAAAAGATAAAGAATAATATAATTAAGAAAAAAGAAAGATAGAATCGAACAACCGTACAGGCATCTTTTGCACATTGCATACGGCTCTACAATGGAATTTACTTTTATACCTATACTTTTTTTTTTACCTTACATTGAATAAATAGAACCTAAATATAGGTCTATCATATTCACATAGGGAAATGATCCAACAACCACCCTTCTTTTTGGAGTAGTTAAAAATATACTATGATGGTTCCGTTGCTTTATATATTAATTTTGTCTGTTATTTAGCAATCCCAAAGTGTCTTTTTTTTCAAATATCAAATAAAAAGAAGTAAAAAAAAAAATTCAATTTTATTTTTGTATTCTTTCATAATATATATTATATTGTTAAGAGTTTTTCGGTGTGAAAACAAAAAAGTTTGTGACGCTGAAATGGGTCTCCTGATATATCAGATAAAATGGGAAATACCCTTTATCTCATACTACTATTTCGATACATAATGGAATAGAATGCGGTTTTGAAAAAAAGATTCTCGTATCAAATTCGAAGTGCCATGCTATTATTACTTAATATTATATTCCTATTTCATATATCGCGAAGGCATAGTCTTCTTTTTTCTCTCAAATCAAATAAAAAACTCATTGGCGCCAAGCGTGAGGGAATGCTAGACGTTTGGTAATTTCTCCTCCGACCAGAATAAAAGATCCCATTGAAGCGGCTAATCCCATGCATATTGTTTGTACGTCTGGTTGCACAAATTGCATAGTATCATAAATACCTAATCCCGGTATTACCCACCCGCCGGGAGAGTTTATAAACAAATAGAGATCCTTGGTATCATCTTCTATACTGAGATATACCATAAGACCAATAAGTTGATTCGAAATCTCGCTATCAACCTCTTGGCCTAAAAAAAGTAATCTTTCTCGATAAAGTCGGTTGATTGGGATAAAATTGTATCCCTTCGGAGCCGTACATGCATCTTTTGATGCATACAGTTCAACACAAATCGCGAAAAAAACACGAATCAATGTGTAGATTCTTGTTTTTTTTTTCTTTTGGCATAGCAAGCTCTGTCTAACTTATAACAAAGGGGCCTTTTCTTTCATTAAAAAAAAACGAGTTTTGGCCTTTTTCTATTTCTATAGAAATTCTATTTCTATATAGAAATAAACTTATCGGATTAACTTCTCATTGATGTATTGTTTCATCGGAATCCAATCCAAATCACGATGTAATTTTCTTGTTCCTGAATGGTCTTCTTGAATTCTTTTAGGTTTATGCTCTACTCCGAGTAAAGATCGGACCAATTTTTATTTGCATATATAGGACAAATGCCCAAATACTACATCTTTTTGCTATGACTTCTTTATTTTTCAATTTATTTCATATCTCACGGAAAATATTAAATATTCAATGCATTCATCATATTACTCAATTTATTAACGGTTTTAGATCACTTCTATTTATATTTATCTTATAAATTAGAAATCGAATATTATATAAATTAAATAAATTCTAAATAGAATATGATATCTTACGTAGAAATCATAGATATATCTTGGTTTTCTTCTAAACGGAGCCTGGATACTTCATTTTATTTTTTGAACCAAGCCAACCATAAATTATTCTAATTGCTAATATTAATCTGTCTACCCCCTATAAAATAGATTTAATTCTACTTCATTGCATTTCACGCTCCAAATTTTGGATAATTCAATCAATCTTTGTTGGGCGAAAGAGAGGATATCTCGGTCGGGAAAGAGAACGGGGAAATACCATATGACCCAATATATCTGACAAGTCGCACTATACGTCAACCCACGATGCATCTTCGTCTCCAGGACTTCGAAAAGGTACTTTTGGAACACCAATAGGCATTAAATCAAAGAAAAATTAAGTACTATATCTCACTTTGATGTGAAAGCGTAAAAATATGTTTATTGTCTTAATAATATTTAATATTTTGTCTTTTATCATATTTTATCCATAAATTGAATAAGTTCAGAAAAACGGAAGACAAAACAAAATAAAATCACTAAAAGAAAATTCTTATCTTCCAAGCGGGTCCTTTGGATGATGAGCAAATATAGATGCAGTTACTCATATAAAATGCTATCAAGGCCCTACCATTGCGTATTGGTACTTATCGGGTGTAGAATAAATCTGCTTCTTTTTGTTCCTACGAACCAAATTGTTCCATTATTAGTCAAAGACGTTCTTAATAAAAGATATAGAACAAATATTAATCCTTTCCCAGAGATAATCCACTAAAAAAGAGTAAGGGCCATAGTATAGTTTTTTTATAGTGCAATAAAGTTACATAGCGTCTATTTTTGATTGATAAAGGGGTATTTCCATGGGTTTGCCTTGGTATCGTGTTCATACGGTCGTATTGAATGATCCCGGCCGTTTGATTTCTGTCCATATAATGCATACAGCTCTGGTTGCTGGTTGGGCCGGTTCGATGGCTCTATATGAATTAGCTGTTTTTGATCCCTCTGACCCTGTTCTTGATCCAATGTGGAGACAGGGTATGTTCGTTATACCCTTCATGACTCGTTTAGGAATAACCAATTCATGGGGTGGTTGGAGTATTACGGGGGGGACTATAACGAATCCGGGTATTTGGAGTTACGAAGGTGTGGCTGGTGCACATATTGTGTTTTCTGGCTTGTGCTTTTTGGCAGCTATCTGGCATTGGGTGTATTGGGATCTAGAAATTTTTTGTGATGAACGTACAGGAAAACCCTCTTTGGATTTGCCCAAGATCTTTGGAATTCATTTATTTCTCTCAGGAGTGGCGTGTTTTGGTTTTGGCGCATTTCATGTAACAGGATTGTATGGTCCTGGAATATGGGTATCTGATCCTTATGGACTAACGGGAAAGGTACAAGCCGTAAATCCAGCATGGGGTGTGGAAGGTTTTGATCCTTTTGTTCCGGGAGGAATAGCCTCTCATCATATTGCAGCGGGAACCTTGGGCATATTGGCGGGTCTATTCCATCTTAGTGTCCGTCCGCCCCAACGTCTATACAAAGGATTACGTATGGGAAATATTGAAACCGTCCTTTCCAGTAGTATCGCTGCTGTCTTTTTTGCAGCTTTTGTAGTTGCTGGAACTATGTGGTATGGCTCGGCAACTACCCCGATTGAATTATTTGGTCCCACTCGTTATCAATGGGATCAAGGATACTTCCAACAAGAAATATATCGAAGAATTAGTGCTGGGTTAGCCGAAAATCAAAGTTTATCTGAAGCTTGGTCTAAAATTCCTGAAAAATTAGCCTTTTATGATTACATCGGCAATAATCCGGCAAAAGGGGGATTATTCAGAGCGGGCTCAATGGATAACGGGGATGGAATAGCTGTTGGTTGGTTAGGACATCCGGTCTTTAGAGATAAAGAAGGGCGTGAACTTTATGTACGTCGTATGCCTACTTTTTTTGAAACATTTCCGGTTGTTTTGGTAGACGGAGACGGAATTGTTAGAGCCGATGTTCCTTTTAGAAGGGCAGAATCAAAATATAGTGTCGAACAAGTAGGTGTAACTGTTGAGTTCTATGGCGGTGAACTCAATGGAGTCAGTTATAGTGATCCAGCTACTGTGAAAAAATATGCAAGACGTGCTCAATTGGGTGAAATTTTTGAATTAGATCGTGCTACTTTGAAATCCGATGGTGTTTTTCGTAGCAGTCCGAGGGGTTGGTTTACTTTTGGACATGCTTCGTTTGCTCTGCTCTTCTTCTTCGGACACATTTGGCATGGTGCTAGAACCTTGTTCAGGGATGTTTTTGCTGGTATTGACCCGGATTTGGATGCTCAAGTGGAATTTGGAGCATTCCAAAAACTTGGAGATCCAACTACAAGAAGGCAAGTAGTCTGATACAATATTGTTTTGTTATTTTTTGTCTTTAGTTTTGTGATTGGATATAGGCTGCCGGATAAATCTTGATTTGAATCGCGGTCTTTTCTTTGACTCTTGCCTTGTTCTTTCTTTATCTTTATCCGGGCGACGATCTCAAATAAACAGGTATGGAAGCTATAATTGTAAACCACGATCGAATCTATGGAAGCATTGGTTTATACATTCCTCTTAGTCTCAACTCTAGGAATAATTTTTTTCGCTATCTTTTTTCGAGAACCGCCTAAAGTTCCAACTAAAAAGCCGAAATGATTTTTCATTATCTCAATTGAAAGTAATGAGCCTCCCAATATTGAATATTGGGAGGCTCATTACTTCAACTAGTCTCCGTGTTCCTCGAATGGATCTCTTAGTTGTTGAGAGGGTTGCCCAAAAGCAGTATATAAGGCGTACCCAGTAAAACTTACAAGTAAACCAGATATAAAGATGGCAACGAGTGTTGCTGTTTCCATTATTATATAGTTTGAAGACCACAATGGATCTATGCTAAGATCATTTATTTACGACGGAATGGTATACAAAGTCAACAGATCTCAATGAATATAAAATAGGATTTATGGCTACACAAACTGTTGAGGGTAGTTCTAGATCTGGTTCAAGACGAACTAGTGTAGGGAATTTATTGAAACCCTTGAATTCAGAATATGGTAAAGTCGCTCCTGGGTGGGGAACTACTCCTTTGATGGGTATCGCAATGGCTCTATTTGCGATATTCCTATCTATTATTTTGGAGATTTATAATTCTTCTATTTTACTGGACGGAATTTCAATGAATTAGATTCACAAGAACTATTACCTAGCTTTTCAATACAAAGTGAAGCATTTAGTTCTCTGATTTTTATCCCATTCTATTTTGGTAGTTCGACCGTGAAATTTCTTTGTTTCTGTATTTCCGGAATATGAGTGTGCGACTTGTTATATTATAATTGATTCTATGGATAGTACAGAGAATAGGTCTGTCATCTTGCTAGAGATGATTTTACTTCGTCGGATATTCTCATTCTAGGCTAGTATCTGAAGCACGGAATATGTAAAATAGATTACATAGTATTAGAACTATGATTCATACTTAATATTCAGACCTCGTGACCGGACTTTCCATTTTTTTTTTCAAAGAGTTAGATTTAGAAGTTCTAAATTAAAAGATTTTTATTCTTTCACATTCCCATTTATGCTTATTTTGATCAAAATCCAAAGGTTTCTTTAGATTTTTAGTCATTATGTCTATTTATTGAATAAGTGATGATCCAACGGTTCTTACTCAAGGAATTTTTGGACTTAGTTTGACAAGGTTTTATTGACTCATCGTGGTTCTAGTATGAATCTGAGGTTTTAATTGATTCTTATAGGGTCTTAACAAGAGAATTCTTATCAATAATAAAGAAAATAGTAGTAAAGTCTCATTACACACAAATAAAAATAACAAAACAATAAAAAAGAAAATAGGTAAATAGAAGATTCAAGAGGCCTGATCCACATATAGATAATGAGCCGACTTGATATTTTGGCATTATAACCACAATAAAGAGCTTTCGGGTTTTTATTCTTTCCTATCTTCAGAAAAGAGTGCATCATATAATTAGGAAATTTCGAACACATATCCGATAGAACTTGTATTTGGGTCTTTCTGTTTGAGCCGTAAGAGATGAAATTCTCATATACGGTTCTAGGAGGGGGAGTACCTCGGTTTACCTATCTCAATAAAATATATGATTGGTTCGAAGAACGTCTTGAGATTCAGGCAATTGCGGATGATATAACTAGTAAATATGTTCCTCCTCATGTCAACATATTTTATTGTCTAGGAGGAATTACGCTTACTTGTTTTTTAGTACAAGTAGCTACAGGGTTTGCTATGACTTTTTATTATCGTCCGACCGTTACAGAGGCTTTTGCTTCTGTTCAATATATAATGACTGAAGCTAACTTTGGTTGGTTAATCCGATCAGTTCATCGATGGTCGGCAAGTATGATGGTACTAATGATGATTCTCCACGTATTTCGTGTGTATCTCACTGGTGGCTTTAAAAAACCTCGCGAATTGACTTGGGTTACAGGTGTGGTTTTGGGTGTATTGACCGCATCTTTTGGTGTAACTGGTTATTCCTTACCTCGGGACCAAATTGGTTATTGGGCAGTCAAAATTGTAACAGGTGTACCAGAAGCGATTCCTCTAATAGGATCGCCCTTGGTAGAGTTATTACGCGGAAGTGCTAGTGTGGGACAATCAACTTTGACTCGTTTTTATAGTTTACACACTTTTGTATTACCTCTTCTTACTGCCGTATTTATGTTAATGCACTTTCTAATGATACGTAAGCAAGGTATTTCTGGCCCTTTATAGAGAGTCTATATCATAAGCTATTTGTAATCAATCATTTATCATTTGGGGTAGGAACAATAGTATTCATTGCTACAAATATGGATTATTGAAAAGAATAAGACATGTATTTGGATATTTCTCTTCAACTCCACAAAAATATATTAAATGTATTATTTATTTGGCACTCATAGTTGAAGTGAATTCTTCGAAGATAAAATGGATTATGGGAGTGTGTGACTTGAACTATTGATTGGGCTGTGCAGAATCTATGTCCTTATCTGCCACATTTGACTTCACACCAAAAAATGTGTCTTTATTCCAACCACCGCGAAAGCCCCATACAGAGGATAGGCCGGTTCATTTGAAGAGAATCTTTTTTTCTATGATCAGACTCGATCATATCGTGTATGAAGAGGCTCCGTAAGATCCAGTCAAAAGAATAAGTGATATGGCTTTGATTTTTTGATTATGTTTTATATATTTCACTTACTTAATAGTATGTAAATGGATTCATTTCCTTTGCATTGACTTGATTTATTATACTATCGGAGTGAAAGAAGAGATCTAAAGAAGAACAGAAGCTAAATTCTATTAGTAACAAGTAAATCTTTTGTCTAAAACTAAAAAGTCTCGATATTTTTGAGGAAAAAGTCCAATTGCAAGGTCTGAGACGACCCAGAAAGCACTTGATCATAATCAACTTTGTAAGCCTACTTGGGTATTGAGCATTTATCTCTAAGAACAGGATTCTTGGCAATCTTTGATTGTTAAAACTCCGAAACAAAAAGGAAACTGGTAAATCTTTATTTACATAGAATCATTCATATATGTGTGGACAACATATCGATTTTTTTATATGCATCTATTTGGTTTGTTTAATTCGTGCTCGAGCCGGATGGTGGAAAATTATCATGTCCGGTTCTTTCGGGGGATGGATCTAGAATGATTCACCTATCCTAATAACAAAAAAACCTGACTTAAACGATCCTGTATTAAGAGCTAAATTAGCTAAAGGGATGGGTCATAATTAT